AGTTTAGTTATGTATCCATTTGGATTTTTTTATATCATTAGGAAAACACAATTTTATATTCAAACCCGGGAATCGTTCATGAATTCAAATTCACAGTCAATAGTTAATGGTTCAAATTTATCCTGAATTTTTGTTTTGTGACTGAAAATCCACAATAGGTTTTTCAATATAAAGAATATAAAGGGGGGAAGGGGTGTTTTTAAATAGTGTGTTTGTTTTAAGATACTGTACAATCAATCGAAGAAATGTATCCAATCCAAAGAGAAAAGTAAGGATCTTTTTTAGGAAAGGGATTAAATAAAACAGTATTCAAGATACAAGTACAAAAATGAATAACCCCCCCCCCAAAAAAAAAATGGAATATTTTCATATATTTTTTGTATCGTTTTGGCGACATGGCCGAGCGGTAAGGCGGGGGACTGCAAATCCTTTTTCCCCAGTTCAAATCTGGGTGTCGCCTGATCAACAATAAAATCGGAATACCTTATTATGTTTTGCTGAGATAACTTGACAAATTTTTTTCCAGCAGAAGTAAGCGGGGGAGAGGACTCTTGATACTTGCTTGATTCTATAAGCATCTGGCGGTTCTGTTCTCTAAAATGAAAATGCTGTAAATCCTTGCGTCTAGGCTTCAGTTCAAGGAAAGATTATATTAGTGAATATTGAATGAAAAAGAATCGTTAAATCTTAATATGACAGCTCTTCTATTATTAATGTAGTGTTTATTAATTAGGTCTTGAATTAATTTGGATAGACGAACGAGGAATTTATTTGATTATTAATTTATTAGTTGCGTACGTAAAGGCCGAAAGATACTTTGTTCGTATATAGACTCATGAAATTCTCTCTGTGCTCCTGCATTCAATTTAATATTGATTGGCTTTAATGTAATAGACTATCTTCCGATTGTTTCACAGAGACAAACAGGAGACCTAACGTAAGGATTAGATAAAATGAGAAATAGGGTATGTGATAGATAGTGCTCTATCTTGACTCTATATTTTTATACTTTTTACTTAATGAAATGAAAGTCAACAAAAGAAAGACTAGGTCTTATTATTTCTACATGTTAGTAACATTCCCTTGAAACTTCCAGGGGTGTATCTACGTATTTTGCTTGCGCTTAGTGTTTTCCGATTCTACTATAAATCATATAGGAACCTGTTAGAATTTATAATTGTGAGTTTATTGGATTGTTTCATCAACGGTATTGGGTCAGAATTCCCTTTTGACTCTGCGCCAGGGATTCCACTATTATTAATGAACATAATAATGATTAGTGAACATTAATGGAATAATTCCTTCATATTTATAGAGATAGGGGATATAATTCACATGGATATAGTAAGTCTCGCTTGGGCTGCTTTAATGGTAGTCTTTACATTTTCTCTTTCACTCGTAGTATGGGGTAGAAGTGGACTCTAGAAGTACTACTAATTGAGTTTGATTCCTCAAACTCAACCCATATCAATTGTTTTATAGATCGTTCTGCAAAGTCCTTCTTTTTACTGTTAAAATAGAAAAGAAAATAATTATGTTATTAAGTGGATACAGACTTCCTATGGGAAACAACATAGACATAGTGGTTGTCCAACAATATACTACACATAATAAAATATTGCCTTGGGCAAGTCACATATTGCGCGTTCCCGCTTTTTTTTATTCTTTTAGAAATCTTATTTATGTTATGCTTGCTTTATTGAACTCATTTCATATCATGGTTCAAACGTTAAAAATCAGTGGGCTTTACTAATCCTTTTCGAAATCCAAAGAGGTTCCCATGGAAATGAACCACTGGATCATCTGTCAACTGATCAATCAATTACTTCTTCAGAATACTAAAAAAAGATTATTTTATTTTCTTTTTATTAATTTTTAATTATTAATTTTATTATTTATTAATATAGGCCTATACTCTTTTTTCCTTCGTCAATTTGATTCTTTCAATGGATATCGGGATTCATATTGAATAGAATCAGAAATTCTAGGAATTAGAATTGTAAGAGTAAGAATTGCCCTTCGATTTTTTCAGATTGATGATTGGAATCAACACAAATTAAATAGATGAAGCAAAGAAATAGAATTGGTACATTATGTAAATACATTACATATATGTAATTGATATCTATGAAGATACATATTGCAGATTGATCTATATTAAACCTCTATCTTTATACAGTACGACTTTATATACTACAATAACAATAATAAGTATGGTAGAAAGATTCATATATTTCTTTCTACCATACTATCGAATCTCATAAAATACTGATGACTCTCGTCCGCTTATTTCATTTAAGACACGAAATCTTAATACTTTTCATTTTCTTTTTTCTTTTCAATCATTGATAAAAACTAAACAGTCAAGTTTAATTCAAATTAATCATTTTGACTGACTGTTTTTACATATATTATAAGTAAAAAAGCAGTAGGAACTAGAATGAACAGTGCAGTAGCAATAAATGCGAGAATATTTACTTCCATAATCTCATCGTTTCATTTTTAATTAATTCGCAATAACTCGGGATTTAATCCCATAGAGCTGATAAATCTTTCGCCTGTAAATTCAATATTCAATGGGATGAATTACATCTCGACGATATCGAATCGGAGCAATATCATGAATAACAATATCTGAGCTATCAAATTGATTCATCGTCGAGAATTAAATAGTATAACATAGGAAGATCTTTTATCCATACCGAATTCAAATTTTGATTCCTGATCCGATAAATAATTCCTTTACTTTCTTTATCATTCTTTTCCTTTCCATTCTTTCTTTTCTATAACCCACGTCCCTCCTTGTGGAATCATCTGATGAAATATCATATGACCGCCTTTACACTTACTTACATTGGTTATAAAAAACCCCAATAAAATAACCAATAGAAGCGAAATGTAAAAAGGAAGAAGTTTAGTTCTAAACCCCCTTTTTATGATCTAATCTTCTTGGAAAACAAAGAAGTAGTATAAATAAGGAGAGTCCGGGTATAAAAAAATCGAGTATTCCATCAAATTCATTAAAAAGTTTGTTCTTTCTTCGGCAAGACCCTTAAACTTAAAAAAGATTATTCATTCCCTCACAAAGAGAGATAGGATCTTCTTTGAGCTTTATTTTATTAATATCCCATTTCCTTGGATTAATTTTGGGATGCATATATCAAAAATTCAGTGTGAAATTTGAATGAGATAAATTGGTTCAAATTCACATTAATAATTGAAATTATTAATTGAGGTTACACAAAATCGGAGCCCTAAAGGGATATACTTTTAATCTTAAAAGTATTATATCAAAGTTACTATGTTAAGTTAATCTTTTTTGTATCGTACAAATTCCATTTCTGTATAGCCCCCTGTAAACATATAGTACTCTATTATACAGATCGGGAATAATCGAAAAAGCCAGACTCCGTACGGTATTTCTTGGAATCCTGAATATAATTTTACCAATCATTGTACTAATCTACATATGTCTTTCTCCTATCAATCGGTACTAGTTGAATAAATGGTAATTCCCATATTTATTTGATGAGAAATGTGAAACTAATAAATAAATAAAATAGGAGGGTATCCTCTTGTGAATGAAATTCTGCTATTTCTTTTGTTCTCCTTTTCACAGCAAACGCAGAGATGAATTGATGTATTTTTTTTATTGGATTTGGATCTGTCGGGACTGACGGGGCTCGAACCCGCAGCTTCCGCCTTGACAGGGCGGTGCTCTGACCAATTGAACTACAATCCCAAGGAAATCAAGTGTACATCATACATATTCTTATGATTTAATTCAAACCCTTTCTATTTTATTTCTATTTTATTTAGATTTTAGATTAGAATAGTCGTATTGTAACAGAAACGCGAGTAATATATTTGATATACACACGGATATGCACTTTAGTGAGAGCGCCTCACGGATTGTTAATAATCCTTTCGTTTTTTATAAATTGATTAATAATCAAATAAAGCTTTCAATGAAAAAAAAAGAGTTTTTTTATTTATTCTTTATTTTATTCTTTTCCTTATACTTCCAGATCCTTATATGAATCTAGTATGAATCTAGATCATTAGCAAGCAAGATCAGAATTTGTGAGAAAAAATAAAGAGAGCAAATGAACGGCGGTAAAATATATCAGAAAATTTTAGTTTTTTTATTCTTCCGTATTCCGATCAGGCATTTCTGGGGAACAACAAATGGGGTTCTATCATTTCATGGTGGATCGGCCAATTATTGGGCCGAGCTGGATTTGAACCAGCGTAGACATATTGCCAACGAATTTACAGTCCGTCCCCATTAACCGCTCGGGCATCGACCCAGGAAGAATCAATTCCCGGCTTATTGATAATCCATGATCAACTTCCTTTCGTAGTACACCTACCCCCAGGGGAATTCGAATCCCCGCTGCCTCCTTGAAAGAGAGATGTCCTGAACCACTAGACGATGGGGGCAAGTATGCCCGACCGCCATCATACTATGCTCATTGTATGAACAGTTTTTTTAAATTGTCAATATAATGTGGTATGATTAAATCTGAAAGATCTTTCCCTCTTTTCTGATTCCATAGAATCTTTTGATTCGTATTTATATTCATGAATCATTCATTCTAATCATATAATTTTTTTTTTAATATTTAATATTATTTTCATTAAATTTTCATTAAATATATTTATTTCATTTTCAATTTTATTATAATTCTAATTAATTAGAAATAGAATTATATCAAAGAATAAAATAAATAAAGAAAAGGAATATAAGAATAAATAGATATTAATTCTAAATCGATATTATTAAAATTATTAATATTAAAAAAAATAAATAAAATAATAAACTAAATCGGTAGAATAGAAATAATACGAGGTATAGGACCTTTTGGGGAGTGATTGGTCCGCCAGATCAGAAAGGGGAATGAAACTTCATTTCTTCCGCTTTCATTCATTTTGTTAAGATTAGATAGATATATTTCTATCTTACACTAAGCCAGGAAATTCAAAAAATCTGAAATTCA